GAAGCTGTTTTATTTCACTCATATAACTATCTGATTTAGTTCTTCAATCCTAATTGTGAAAAATAATTAAGATAATGAAAGTATCTATTTAATTTATTCGACTCCTTTCCTATATAGTAGTATAAGTAAAGTATAAAGAGAGGAGGATAGCAATAGCATCGAATAGCCTTTTCTGTTTCAACGAATCGCACGTAGAGATATTGATAAGACACATAGAGTTAATGGTATTTCATAACTTATCGATTGAGCAGCAGCTCGTAGACCACCCAAAAAGGAATATTTATTATTCGACCCATATCCTGACATAAGAAGTCCAATGGGAGCAATACTCGAAATCGCAATCCATAAAAAAACACCTATATTGAAATCAGATAAAATAAAGTTATAGCCAAAAGGAATTACTGAATAGCTTAGTAGAATTGATATAACTGATATGGATGGTCCAATACTGAATAAACGAAGATCTCCCCTAGATGGAATAAGATTCTCTTTGAAAAGGAGTTTTGTTCCGTCTGCTAGAGCTTGAAGAACTCCAAAAGGACCGGCGTATTCGGGTCCAATGCGCTGTTGTATCCCTGCAGATATTTCTCTTTCTAACCATACAATTGCCAGTACACTTATTGTGATTCCCAATATAAGAATCAAAATAGGTACAAGTACCCATAGAATTCCATAGACCTCGTTTAAAGATTCCAATCCGGAAAAAGAATGGATATCTTGGATTTCCGTTGTATCAATTATCATTTCAACGATCAATTTCTCCCATAATGATATCTATGCTACCTAGTATTGTCATAATATCAGCCAATTTCATTCTTTTAACTAATTGAGGAAGAATTTGCAAATTGATAAAACCTGGTGGACGAATTTTCCATCTCCAAGGAAAACCATTCTGATCTCCTATTAGAAAAATTCCCAATTCTCCCTTGGGAGCCTCAACTCTTACATAAAGTTCTTGTTTCGGCAATTCAAAAGTCGGAGACGATTTTTTACCAATGAATCGATATTCAAAATCATTCCATTTTGGCTCCTTTTCTCTCTCAAAGCCGCGGACTTCTAAATTCTCATATGGCCCGCCGGGAATTCTTTCCAAAGCCTGCTGAATAATTTTAATGGATTCCGTCATTTCACCAATTCGAACTAAATAACGAGCTAATGAATCTCCTTCTTTTTGCCATTGAACTTCCCAATCAAATTCCTCGTAACATTCATAATTATCAACTTTACGTAGATCCCATTCTATTCCGGAAGCCCGAAGCATCGGTCCTGATAAACCCCAATTTATTACTTCCTCTCTACCAACAAAACCTACTCCCTCAACCCGTTCTAAAAAAATTGGATTTCGCGTAATAAGGTTTTGATATTCAACAACCCTTGTTAAAAAATAATTGCAGAAATCAAAACATTTATCTATCCAACCATAAGGTAGATCAGCCGCTACGCCTCCGATACGAAAAAAATTATGCATCATTCTCATACCTGTCGCAGCTTCAAATAGATCATATATTAATTCTCTTTCTCTAAAAATATAGAAAAAAGGGGTTTGTGCACCAATATCTGCCATAAAAGGTCCGAGCCATAGTAGATGAGAAGCTATACGACTTAACTCCAACATAATTACTCGGATATAGCTGGCTCTTTTAGGTACTTGAATATTTCCCAATTGTTCCGGTCCGTTTACGGTTATTGCTTCTGTGAACATAGTAGCTAAATAATCCCAACGTGTTACATAAGGCAAATATTGGATAATTGTCCGGTTTTCCGCAATTTTTTCCATCCCTCTGTGTAAATAACCCAATATGGGTTCACAATCAATAACATCTTCACCATCCAGAGTAACAATAAGTCGAAGAACACCATGCATTGATGGGTGCTGAGGCCCCATATTGACTATCATGAGGTCTTTTCTTGTAGCTGGGACATTCATAGGTTTTTCCTCGATTCATTCTTCCATGAATCGTAAAAAAAAAAGTTCATCTAAATTCAGGATCTAATAAATCGAATAATTGAAAATGACTCTTGAAATTAACGAATTTGTGACTCCCTAATACCCAACTGATTTATTAATTTTTTATAACGTATTGGATTTTTCTTTGCCAAATAAGACAGTAGTCGTTGTCGTTTTCCCAGAATTTTACGTAAACCTCTTTGAGATAAATAGTCTTTTCGATGTAATTCAAAATGTGAAGTAAGTCTTCGTATCTTATTAGTGAAATTGATTACTTGAAATTCAACAGATCCAGGGTTTTCTTCTTCTTTTTTGTTTGAAATAACAGGTATAAATGAATTTTTTATCATAAAATAAAATGAAAGCTTTCCTCTCTCCCTCCTTTTTGATAGATATTTTTATTGATCAGTAATAGTAATTACATTACAGTAATTTTGAAATTATCTTATATCTTAATTTACTTAAAATTTATGAATTTCTTTTTTTTTTTTTCAAATCAAATTAATTACTATGCTTAAGCAATCCAATTCAAATATCTATATAAATACTATATTTATGGATTCACAAAATAAAAAATTCTATTGTATACTTAAAAAAAAAAAAGAAGACGATTTTTGTGATTCATTTTTCTATCTAAAATCATTGAATTAGTATCAATGATGCGTGTGCGCATTTATAAATATATATCTTATCTTCACATATAAGATATGTGAAGATAAGAAATTATTCTATTCTAATTCTAAATCGAAGATAAATGGGAAGATTATCAATCAAAATTTCAATCGCGGATACATATGTATCCTTAATATACTGAAACGGCTTCCATTATGGGTATCAAACCAATAGCGATTTATACAAGCTAAATCTTCTAATCTATAATTTGGCCAAAGAAAGAATTTTAAATTCATTAGTTTTTTTGTTTCTATATCAAGATCTTTATTTTTAGCCAAAACTTGACGGCCAGTATTTATTTTATTCTCATTGCAATTTATTGTGTTTCTAGTATTTCTAGGATTCAAACAAATTAGAATTCTCAATTCTCTACGGCGTCTATTGGACAAAAGATTTTCAGGAAAAAGCAAATCCTTATGATTTTTATCTTTATTTTCTGTTATCTTTTGATTTCTTGTTCTTGGAATGTTTTTATCAAAATTCTTTTTATCAATACGATTTTTTTCTGGATTTCTTTGAAAAATTTGGCGCTTATTCTTATGAATCAACGATAGGCTTATGGTTTGATACATAAAAAATTTTTCATAGTTTTTTCTAGACAGACGAATAGGTTCCAGAGAAAATATTTGTTTTTCAATCAACTCTTGACTGCTTCTAAATCCTCTAAGAGTGAAATCCTTATGATTCTGAATCGCCATATTATCTAGATTTAGTTCTCCCTTTTTTATAGACATTATAACAAATTTTTTTAGATTTTTCAAACTAATCAGTAGACAATAAAATTGGATCTGATTCATTAATGTTTCGTGGAAGGAATTATCAAAGTTCACATGATAACCCAAATACTTGTCTATAAAGAAAGCCTGTTCTCCCTCTAGATCGTTGGGGTAGTGATTTCGATCTATATTAATGTTTTTTCTACTTTTAGAACCACTTTCCCTGTATGATTCTTCATAAGCTTGGTTTTCGCTAGATAGATATAGACCTAGTGGATCCTCACCTGCTTCTTCTGTTCCTCCTTTTCGAGTCTCGAAATTACTATTTTTGTTTTGACTAACATCTTTTCCATAAAAAGGGAAAAAGAGGGATTTTATTGGTACGATCCAAGGATTCTTCTTATATGCTGCATAAAGTCTTGATAATTTCGAAAAGAACCAAAATTTCGGATTCGATTTCGATATAGAACGATTTGGTATTTCTACATTCATTACCATCCAATCAAAATACTTTCTATCCCGATTTTTTTCCATATCTATTATAGTATCTTCTGCTAGATAATTTTTGATAGAGATATCGCCCGTTATATCAAAAAATTCTTTTTTACATGTCTTGTCATTATAAGAAATGGTTTGGTTTTTGTTTGTTTGGAATGGTGATCTATATCCATAAATATATGAATTTTTCTTATCTGCATAATTAAGATATTTATATGACAAAAGATCATATCTATATTGTTTTTTAATTTTTTTTTGAAAATTTAATAAGTCTAAGTCTACTTGTTCGTTTTTGTAAAGAATTAATCGGGTTTTGTCATAGGAATCATAGTTGATTAAATCTTTATTTTGAGCCACACGATGTTTATTGATTCTATTTCTCCAGTTTTGTGGTACTAATCTCGACCATCTGCTCTCAGGTAAATCATATTGATAATGAACCTTTAACCAATTTGTCCATTGATTCATTACAGAATGAGGACGGTTCTTATGTCTTAATTTTGAATTAAATATTCCTTGTATTCTAAAAAAATAATTCTTTATTTCATTCTTAAGAAAAAAAGATCTTTCATGAGATTCAAAAATAGATCTTAACTTATACTTGGATCCGTTAATAACTTGGATTTGTGATAATTTAAAAAATACATATGCTTGTGACAAAGAAGATACGTCACAAGAATTCTCTGAATTCGTATTCGTAATATTACAAGATTTGTGTATAATCGACATAAATGGAATTATACTTTGATGTGTTTTATCAATTCTTTCTGCATTTGTTTTTTTATTGGAAATGGATTTAGTTACAATCTTTTTTGTTGATTCAAGAAAAAGTTGTATTTTGATCCTAGGAATACGAATGATACATAAAAGGATATCAATGTATACCCTTTCCATGAAAATTTTGAAAAAAGAATATGATTTACGGGTTAATCGAACAAATCTTCTTTGTAATATTTTCAAAATATTTTTTTGTAATTCGAATCTTTTAGCATCATAAGTTGTTTTGTTAGAATTCAAACTTTTCTCTGAAGTTATAACCCCCTCTTCGTTTGTCATTTTTTCTATTTCTGTTATGATTGTCTTTGTTTTAACATTAAGATCTTTTATCCTTTTTTCTGTCCATGAACTTTTTGTCCAATTCATAGAGTGAATTATAACGGGTGATTCGTAAATCGTTGGGTTATTCTTACTGATTGTTGAATTTTTGTTGTTTTCACCCAATTCATATATATTTTTGAATCTAAATAGAATACTTTTGATGTTCCATTTTCCTATTTCTTTTAAGATAGTTACAAACCATTTTTTTCTTTCATTTAAAACTTGTAGAACTAGAAAAAAACGATTTTTGAAATTTTTTTTCAATTGTTTTTTAATTTTTTTAAAAATAGGACCCAAAAATGAAAATGGATTGGGGAAATAAATATCAAGGTACGATTCCACTTGTGTTCCACAAGCTGTTAAAAACCAGAAGTTTTTTTTTTCAGTAGATCTTTTTTTTTTTTCAGTAGATCTTTTTTTTTTTTCAGTAGATCGTAGCTTAGATTTGTGCCAAGGTTTCAAAACAAAAGGAGATAAGATCCTTATCTGAAGACCCTCTGTGAACCAGTTTTTTGGAAATTCTTTGTGGGATACTGGAATGCCCTGATAGGTGCATTTAATATGCACTTCTTTTTTCCAATCCCTAAAATCTTCTGACCATTCGGGATATTGAAATAATAGCATACGAATGATATTTTTTGTTATTATCAATGAAGGTATTATTATATATTTTCTAATAATTGATTGGATTATTAATACAAAGCTTCTAATTATTAGACCATATAGAATGCTCTCCCAGGCTTCTTCTATTTCTCTAAGTCTTTTTTCGTCGTTGTTTTTTTTTTCCTCTTTTTGATCCTCTTCTAGCCTTTTCTCAAAAGCCAAAAATTCTGAATTGTCTGTATCTTTTTTCCTGAAATATTCTTTCAAATATTGGGATATATCATCGAAAAGATCAACCAAAAAAAATTTTTGTATTTTGTCCAAAAAAAGGGGGGAATTGGCATTTGTTTGAAAGAGTTTCCAAGTCACCATTTTACGCCTTAGAGGGCGCATAGATCCTTTGATTATTTCTCGGGCAAAATCCGGTTCGCGTGAAAAATTTAGTAAAAACAAATCGCCCTCTTCGTCATCAGGATTAGAATTAGAAATATTTTTAGGCTGATCGGTGTCTTTATCTTTATTTTTATCTTTATTTTTCTTTTTATCTTTATTTTTATCTTTTTCTTTATCTTTTTCTTTACCATGAAAAATCACTATACGTTGGGCCTCTCTGCAACGAATCTGAGACTCCTTTACTACTTCTTCTTCCGTCAGTTCCTCCAAATCGTCGATTAAGCTGTATGACCATCTAGGAACTCTTTTACTAATTTCGTTTATTTTTTTATAGTCCGGGTCCAGATCGTTTTGAATTGCGTCCAATAAGAATTTTTTTTTTCTTTTTTTTTCTTCGGAATATATTTTTACTTGTTCATGTTCTGGAAATAAATAAAGTCTGTCAAAATTAAAACTTGATACCGATTTTTCCGAAAATTTACTTATTAAGTTAAAAAAAAAACCAATTTCATTTAATAATGATTTTCTATCAAATGGGTTTATTTTCTGTTCCAATTCGGGATCTGGATAATGACTATTAATAGAAAGAAGGATACCGTGAATCTTATTGATCAAAATGGAATTTGTTTTGGAAATTTCATTTTGAATTGATGGTGAAAAACTTTTTTGGATTTGTCCACGAAAGCATCCATTCAAGAAAGGATCATATATTTTAGTTAAGTATTTTCTTTCATTCTCATCATTACACAATCTAATTCGGTTTTCTAATACATCCACAGGAAGAAATTGCTTATATTGCTTATCTAGAACTTTAGCCCTTTTATAAAATTCATTGCTTAGTTTCTTTCTTTTTTCTTTATTAGTGGAGCTCCAATAATTAGACAATTCATTATAGGAGATTTTATCTCTTGTGAAGAGATCAATTTTTTTTTCCATGATTTTAAGAAAAATAGATAAATTAGGTGGATACGTGAAAGATATTCTTTCTTTTCCATCACTTTGACATATATGAAAAAAAAATTGTGAATTTTCATCTCTTACGACATTTTCAAATGCATCATTTTTTATATATCGCAATGGACGATTCCATCGTTGATAATCGAAAAGAGGAGTTAAAAGAGGGTGTTGAAGATTCTCCTCTTCGGTTAAAGTATTATCTTTTTCCGCAAAAAGATATTGCCAAAGATCTTCTTTCCTTTCCGAATCTCTTTCACCATCAATTTCTCCAATTTCATCTTCATCTTCATCGGTTTCTTCAGTTTCTACCGCTGCGCCCTCCAAAAAATAAGGAAGCGGTATTCTGCCTAAATAGTGTAAAAAGGTAATAAATAAAAAAACAACAAATATTTGACCCACATAATTTCGCAATTTTAACAGAATGTACTTATCAAATCGAATAGTTACCTTCGATTTTATCGAATTTATCGAATTATTTTGCTGTAACCAGACTAATATAAATCCAATAAATTTCATTAAAAAGATGTGACCAATTAACCAACCAACAAAACTACTTGTTAAGAATAACAATTTATTGTTGCATCGAAAGAGATAAATGTTCACTAATCTTATTAA